GAGAGCTTCAACCCCGATTTCTGGTGGCACCCCCCCCACACAAGCACCGCCCGACGAAGGGGGGACGGGGAAAGCTAGAGGCCCAAAACCTTCGACCCTTCTTTTTAAATGGGGGTGCCCGGAGCACCTCATCTTGTCATTTCGTCGTTGCTCATTCCCGTTAGGCCGAAGTGTTTGGCGTTTCCTTTTCCGCGCCCGCTCACGCTTCGCTGACCTATCGCGTGGTAAAGAGAAGAAAGTACGAAAGAATAGTAAACAGAGCACACCGCAGAAAGATTCTAAATATGAGAAGTCCCCCTTGGATTCGAGAAGAAGGAAATGAAGAACGGGAACGAAACGAAATAAGGCGTTTCTAGCTCTAGTTTCGGGTGAGCTTCTCCGAATTTTGTCTGGTAATAGAATGGGGCGGCTTGCTCTGACCAAGACTCCACTTTTTGCTCCGTCCATGGAGCGTATGAATTTCCTGGAATGTAGATAGATCAAAAGAGGGAATAAAGAGATAGGAATAGGAATTATAGTACCATTGGAAGAAGGGGCACCTATGGGAACATCTCTACTGAAAAACCATTTCAATAGTACGGGTGCTGCCGTGCCACGAGGCACGACCATGGAAGTAATGAAAAAGAAAAAGTTATGTAGTTGGACCATGTGCTCTATCCGTTCGAGTTTCGCTTCTCTAGAGAAGGTGAGACGCTAAAAATGAAAGTGTTCGCAACGCATACCGAAAGGGTACCAATGAAGCCGACCATTAATGACTAGTTCGAACACCAGGAGCGGTCTGATCAGGATCAGACAGACCGCTCTTAGAAAGAAAAGCAAACTCTCCCGGAGCCCAGCTCCAACTACTTCTTAGTAAGTGAGGTGAGGTACTTCTTTCGGGGTCGCCCTTTTTTGGTTGAAGCAGCCACGACTTTGGTCGTAGTCAGTTCAAACACATAAACCCAGTCCACTTGCAGCCATGTTGATCAAAATGACTAAGTTTCATGACTTGACCAGTCACTCGCCCTCGTATTATATTATAAGATCATCTCACCTTGTGGTCGACATTCCATTCCCCTTAGTCGTAGGTGCTCGTTCTATTTTGATTTGAATGGGCCGGGTCTCCCGAGGTACATATAGCCGGCCTTTCGGGTGTCTCGGTGATACAAACAAAAACGAATTCCTCCCGTTGGTCGCCTCTCTCCAAGCCAATCCGTCACCAAAGGAGGAAATATAATCGAATAATCTACCTTCTTTTTTCCTTCCCTCCCCCGACCGACAATCAAGCTGCACTTCCTTCTAACAAGTGGCTGAGAGTTAGCAAGCTACCTTGGCAGGCGGTTCGCTGTCCCCTTCCTTCCTTCCTTTCCGGTCCGGCCGCGGTACGGCACCTGAACTCGAAGCTACGATCAGATCCGATTGGATCTGATCCGTTCAGATTCCACAGATCCAGCCGATTTGGTCTGGTCCTATCCGACCCAACCCCAGAACTTAGAATGGCCGGCGTGTTTTGGACAGTAGAACGGGAAGAGGGGGCGTCGTGCCCATTCTCTCTCCGGGCACGAGCAGGCCAAATTGAAGACCGAATCGAATACATGTATATGACAGAACGACATATTATATTCAAAAATACGTGATCTGATTGGATAGGCTGCCTGCAGAAAGAGTTTTCCGACCGCATAACAATTCATTCTTTTGTGTAGCGCGTGGGACCATGTCTCCCGAACGATCATAGTGCGGCCACTCATTAAAAAGAAATTGGTAGATCTCACTTCCCTTCCCCCATACCATAGCCGGAAGGAAGGGATAGCGTATCTACAGAAGAAAGAGTAAAGGCCCTCACCTTTAATTTAGTTTAGACGCAGCTCGAATGCCTTTACGCTATAGGCTGTGTTAAGCATGCTTCTTTGAAAAAAAAAGAAAGTCTTTTTCCATGACAACAGTCGCGACTATACTATAAAGGGCGGGGCAGTAAGCTCTCTATCAACAACAGGGGGCTGTTCTCCTTTGTCAACTCCTTGCTTGTGTCGTTGACTTTGTCACCGCGGACCGGGGCGAGCGGAATTCAGTAGAGGCTCAAATATACTAAGCGAAGGGCGCTTTAGCGGCTTTGCTATCCATCCTACTATAGGCGACGGGCAAAGCTGCAAGGAGATAGTGTGCCTTTCTTTGTTCTCATAGCAGAGTGAGGGGCGCTATCCATCCGCCAATAGAGCCGGTTTTAGTGAAGATCCGCTCATATGCTGCATGAGGGGCGGCAAAAGACGACTTTGCCCATGAGTTAGCCGGAATTCGGACCAAAATCTCACTTGCAGCTCAGCTGACCCGCTTTCATTGCATTCGTGTCGAAAGTAAAGTGGAGAATAAATAACGAAGATTCGGTCGGTTGATCTTTTCCTTTTAGTTCGAGAGGTTCGTGATGCAAGGAATTGGCCAACGATCTTCTATATGATGCTTATAGTTCTGGCTCAGAGGCGTTACGCATTGCACGCAACGATTGTCTTCCTTTCGCGGGCGAGCCTATGCGTTGAAAGTAGGTCAATCTGCTTCTTCGGTTCGCCTATTGGCTCATGTTTTTCTCACCCTTTTTTGGTGTCTTAGGAGTCGCCTAAATGCTCTAAGAAATCGGTTATCGTATTACCTTGCCCATGCGCTACTTTATCTTTTTTAATTCTTTCCGATATGAGCCGAAACCACGACTGATTGATTCGCCAATCTTAGCAAATAAGAGGCAATCTTTCGATTTCGACGAATCCGCACTTGGCCTGAAAGTCCCATCCCTAGGACCTGTAGTAGTACGAAAACAAGCAAGCTTTTTCCGATGTCTTCGACACAGGAGATTAGGACAGAGAAGTTAGCGATAGGGGTCTCTTAACCAGAATTACGGAATGAGGACCGGGCCTGTACTCATGGTAACGATGGAAGGAAATATTTCGAAGACTTCTCAGTAGTGGAAGAAGGTAATATCACCTTGGTTAGGAAAAGCGCTTTAGGCTGGGCAAAGCCTTTCTTTTCTTAATGGGGACCCAATAAGTTCAGTACATGTAAAGATAAATACATCACCTCTCTCCTAGGCCTCTTGGGACTCTCCTTTGGCAACCCGTCGCGCCCTCGTCGCGGCGTTAGCAGCCATTGACGATGAAGACTAAGCGAGCCGGCCGGAGCATATGCTACTTCTTCTAAATCGTGAACACCTTATCTTTCTTCTCTGTCTGATCCGCACACTCCCGACCTCGCCTCGGTTCTTGGCTTTGATCCAATTCGGAAGCTCGTTTGCTCACTAGCCGATGTCATTTTCAATTGACTTAGTTAGAAAAGTATGGGGATACCGTACCACTTTAAATTAAACAAGCGCCAGCAAAATGGAGCTTACCGCGCTGAGTTACGTCGTAGGCGAAGCTTTCGATTCGACAAATGAATGGTTGGTGCTTCCCTTCTTTAGCCTATTTGCCTATTTGGTAGATTCAATTAGGGCTAGCTCAAAGACTGGCTAATCCCAATCCGATGGATCAACTCTTTCGCGTCGCTTAACGACTTGTAACTCTGGCGAGTACCGATGCTCCAAATTGGATTACCTAGCGCTTGGGTGAGATGTTCGACAAGAGACTAAGGACCTTTTAGGTGGGAGTTCCATCCGAGACGGACTGGAATCACCGGCTCATACTAGAGCTTCCGGACGAACTCAAAAGCGAAAGATCGAAGCCTTACCTTATTCATTCGTGGAAGGAGCTAATACAGAATACGAGTACAGAATACGAGAAAACTCCTTCGAAAACGAAATCGGAAAGAGAGATGCTTTCAATCCAACAATTGTAATTAGTAGCCGACCTTTAATTGAAATTGACCAATGTTCGTCTATCGGCTCAAGTCTTTCCAGAAGCCGGAAGGAAGAGCGCTTTTTTGCTTTTCGTGTGATCACTTTCCATAATGGTTTCCTACCGAAGGTAAAAAGGCAAACAAAGGATACGGGGACCCAAGCTCTTATACGTGAAGTGCTTTCCGGCAAACTTAGTATCGAGAAAATCCGTTACCGCTCCCGAAGTCAATTTACCCTCAGAGTCAGAGAAAGTAAATGCGTTTACACGTACGCATACATAAACAAAGTAGGGCCCAGGAAAGCCATTCCTGCTACAGTACAGAAAAATGCATTCGACCACCTGAACTTGAACGCTCTCTTTCTTTTTAACGTTCTAACTGAACACACCTTGAAGAGGGAATCATCGAGCGTAAAAGCACGCTTCAGAGCATGTGTGCCGCATAAGCTAAGTCTCGTTTTCTTTTCTTCGACCAGCACTGACCCATTGGTCAAAATAAAGTATGAGAAGAATAAGTCCCCAAAGACTTGTTTTAGATCGAGAAGTTCATTTCGCCTTCAAGTGGCTTTCGTAAGGGAGTTTCCGTCTCTATTGATTATTGGTCTAGACGACTTGCTCATCGACTTAACTGAATGAATCCTTGGGACTGGAAGCATTATTCATCTCAAGGCTTTATCTGACCCCTTTTGATGAGTGGATTTATCGATGTGAGGTAAACCTATGGGTATAGATACTTTAACATAAAGGGCTTTTTCGTAGGTAGATAGGCTAGTACTCATTCGAGGGTAATTCTCTGCCCGGAATGAATGCCTTTTTTTAGAGTGAAATAGAGGGAGTCTAAATGAGTTTAGACTTACGCTTCTTGAAAGAAGAGGTTTTCCTATTGAGTTGACATTTTTGTGTTTCTATACGAAATTATTGATGGATGGTTGGCTCAGTGGAAGGTATCACAGCACAGGCATGGTAAAAAAAAGATCTTTTCGTATAGCAACTAGACCGAAATTCAATTCTCTGTTACAGAGGTGAAAGCACCGTGTTTCTGTTCGGCTTCAAGGGCAGTTGGTATTTCCTGTTTTCTAGACGCACGATGGGATGGGATTTCTGATTGGTCCTCATAGCAGCTGCAGCTTCCATCTATTACTAAAATAGTATATACATAAACGTATGGATGAAAACTTTTGGAAATACGAATACAAGACAAGGCTTGATCTCTATCTCTAACCCCTGGCTGTACCAAATGCGGCCACTCCAGGTATAGGTGAGCGTTTGTTTCTATAGGGGATTGGTACCATAGACTACTCTAATGCCATAGGGACAGTAGCCGCTTATGTTTTGCCTTTATAAAACAGGAAAATCCGAACTGATATGGAAAGAGCCGAGTCCTTGTCCTTTTCTGCGGCTACTAAGTAAGATACCGCCTTCGTTGAGCTTGAGCTATCGATTGAACCAACCTTTTCTTGGGACTTTAGCCTTTTTTATCCGCTTCTATTTTCTATTTTTTAAATAGAAAACTGTGCGCTTATGCGTAAGAATTTCCTCAAAGCAGAAGGGTCTGGAGGTTTGATGGACTTTGCAGGCTCACCCATGACGGTTACGGTTTCAGTACGCTCTTCCCTCCACTTCTTAGCCCTTTGTCTCCTCTAAGAAAAGAGTCTTAGCTTCTTTCTTCTCCTAAATCTAAATAAAGAATTGGAATGCTTCTACTTTTTGGGAAATCTCTCTAATGGGTTAGGCCTGCATTCTGTATTTCAACTAACTTCGGTACGGTCCGTTGACCAAATGAAAGCAAAAGGCGAATCTCGAGGTCAATCTGATGGACTGACTGAAAGAGTTTGAAGTCAAGTCAGTCTTGTTTATCCTATCTCCGAATACCAGGAGCGAGAAAGGTAGCTATTACCTTGATCCCATCTCTCATTCCCATTGGTAACCGGCTATTCCCATTTCTTATAAAGAATTCTAAAGAGGGAAATGCCTCATGGTCCGGAGAGAGCTTTTTCTCATTCTATTCGATGAATATCAGATCCAGTGTTAAGTCTTTTGGTAAGCGGGAGTCATCTTAGACGAATCTAGATATTAGATATTGGTGATAGTACTGGTGCTCAAGACCCGGCAGTCTTACCCAAAGATCTCTTTTTTTAATCAGGCTTCAAAGTCAAGTCCAAGTAAAAGAGTGCAGTTTCGCGAGAAAAGGGGGGACCCATAGGATAGAGAGCGGGTGGAACACTGTACCAAGGACAAGGATCGACCTTTAGTTTAGGGAGAAAGAGAAGTAGAAGATGGAACCTGATATGAAATATGAATAAGAGGTGGAGGGCAGTCCTCACTTCTAGTAAGATAGTTACGCTTTCGGCGTCAGCCAAATGATCTTGATAGGACTATATAAAGTAAAAGGGCCACGGCAATAAGGAAGAACTGAGGTTCGAGCCCTCAGCGTGGTTAGCAAAGAAAAGGAAAGGGCACACAGTCTGAAAGTAGCTTCTTCCTCATCTTAGGGCGCTTGAGAAGGCTTCTTCCTTAAGAGGGATTGGGATGAACATGAACTGAACTGACATTCATGCCAGAACGTAGACCCCTTTCCTGTCTCAGGAACCGGGCGTATTCCTTTCCAATCCAACCTTCTTTGGACTGGACCTTCTTCTCTTATGAAATCAAACTTCTCTGCTGACAGAGTGCTTCGTTGATTCAAAAGCTATGTCCTTCCCGTTGCTGAAGCGCCTGCACTCTAGCACGGCGCTCTTTTTTAGTTTTTATATTCGCTTGACACTTACTTTACGTGATGTCACAGTTCGATTAGAGCTAGCTCGACCAGCAGCCCATCCTAATTCTTCGCCGATTCATCCCTTCGTTCCTTTTCTCTTTTTTTCATCTCATTTAGAATACAATGCATTCTTTTCGATCCCTATGTAGGCTTGCTTCGCATAGGCTACACCGGTACACTTAACACTCACCCAATCTTTAAAATGGAGTCGAATCAATCAACTGGCATATCTGGGATCCGCCCTAGGCTACTTTTCTTTTTTTTTATGATTATGAAATGAAAAGTGTGAGGAACTTTTTACTCCTAAATGCAGCCGTGATCAACTATACGATACCACCAGACTATCCTCGGAACTTCCATCCACCAATCAAGGCTAGTGAAGCGAAGAGAGCCAAAAAAACGTGAGCGCCCCTACGCGAGCCTTATTGAAAAAGCCCCTTACTATAGATAGGGCGTTAGCGCTTTACTAATAACATAAAAGGGGAAAGCCAAAACCTACTCCTAACAAGATCGAAGTTGAACATTCTCCATCCGCCCGCCAGCAGCAGGGGGGTTCGATTCCCGTTATACGCGATGTGGCGAAGAAAAGCGCTTGTTATTTGCGGAAAGGAAGAAGTCATCCCTCTTGCTGGAGGAAACTACCTTTCTATCCTTCTCCTGCCCCTCTCAGTTGGAAAAAGGGCTTTCGACTTTCCCTAATCTCCTTTGCTCCCTAATCCATTCCCGGTGCCATTCAACTATCTGACAATAGAGTATCTAAGTCAAAGCTGTTCCCGGGTTCAGGTGAAGAATGTTAGAAAGACTCTCATGAAAAAAACCTCTAACTTGGTTCGAGTGGCTGATAGCTGCTTATCGCTCCTGTCCAGTCATCTTAGTCCATGGCTTCTGTTTCATGCTTGGTTGATGGAAGACAGCTTTGAGTGCCGTTACTTTCCCCCTCCATGCTTGAAGTTCATTCCTCCGTTGTGCTTTGTCTGTCATCTTCTTTCTTCCCTTCCTCGGGCACAGTAAGACAAAGAGCTGTTTTCTTTCTTGCTTTGTTTTTTCTTGTTGCTTCTGTTTGGGCTTGCTCCTCTGTTATCCCTGACTCCCTAAACTTAATGAATGAAGGAAGGGTCTCCGCTCCTTACCCTATCGGGCAAGTGGCTTACACTCCTTGCTTGCTTTCATCCTGCTTTTAGTGCCGCTTGCTTGCTCGAAGGAGGGGCTACCGCTCTTTAACCTCGTCGGTAAAGCGGCTTGAATAGGACTTTCCCTATTTTCATTGGCCTTTTCTTCGATGTCAATGTGCTCAGGTCCTTTCTTTGCCCCTTCCCTTGGGTTGGGCTCTCCCTCAAATGCCCTTTCCCTTCGTTATCTCTACATGAGTGAAACTCAAGCACTCGAATATCAGTAGATTAGCGTCACGCCAACGCAACTCTCAAACCATCGGCGAGAGGAGAGTAGGTCCGGCTATGACTTTCATAGGAACCGTTGGGCCACTATGTCATAGTGAGAGTAGGGACCCATCCCATATGACTCAGAGTCAAAGAAAGCTCTTAGCCTCCGACCAGTATCAGGAAGCCGAGAGGCGGATGAGCACCTGATCGTTTTCTACGCAATTCATTGAGTTGATGGAGTACCGAGAATAGTCTTTAGCTAGAAGCTCAGAGGCTTCAGAGGCGCCAGCCATTAGCTCAAGTTAACCCGCACTTCCTAAGGTTACGGTTTCGGAACGAAAGAGCCCGAGCTATATGCTTAATGAAATTCTATGACAGATAGGGATGTCGATAGAAAGAAGGGAGTAGAGTAGACATCTTCACATACTCTATTTTCAGATCTTTTTGTTCAGGGCGGAGAACATTATCTTTCATTCCTCAGTCGCTTGCCCGAAGTTTTATCAGTAGTTCGGCTCTTTGCCCCAACACTCGACTTCAAGCTTAGGTAGCCGTAGCCATTTCGGATTCGGGGACGGGTCCGCGCAGTAGGAGAAAGCCTTCTTTCTTCATCAGCAGGAGCAGCCTTTAGGTCTAACTCTAAGACTTCAACCTATCTTTCATCAAGCCAGAAAGCAACCAAGCCACTTGAGCAGAAAACGGCTCAAAGAGCGAAGTTTAAAGGGCTCAGTGCCTCATAGCTGTTCCGAGCCGCATTTACTATGTCACAGTCCAATCGAAGAAGCTCGTATCCGCGTCGGACGAAGAGCTTTCTCAGACTCCTCAAACATGGGAGGGGAGTACGGTCATAGAACGAGTCCCGAACCCGAACCGGTCAAAGACGGACCTGTATACTCTTATTAAGAATATAAGTGCCCAGGCTATTCATGAAGAGGAGAAGCCAAATCGATCATAACAGCACTTCCAATAGTTGAATCAAGGGATGTGGAATCGACGAATTCTTGACCTCCTCAGGGGAAAGACGAAGAAGAGCTTAGTTGATAGGATAGAAGGAGGATTGCTTCTCTAATCTAACCCATACATAGACGAAAGTCAGGCATCGGTGGAAGTGCTAAGCGCAAAAAGTGAAGAAGCTTTGAAGCCGATCGAAGACAGCGAGAGTAGCAGCTGATCTTCTACCTGATCTATCGACCATATTGATTGATGTATTAGAGAGACCAAGTTCCTACGAGGGAAGAAAAGATTCACCAGCTCTATCGATTATCAAATCCCTGTACCTTTGTGAAAGACATCGCATGGAATAGCTTACACGGGAACGGGCAAAGGTAGAAACTCAGATTCAAAATAGAAGTTCCTGAGCTAGAAGGAATGGGGTCAGGGGTGGAGACTGACTGCCAAGGAGCGTAGCAGCTCGACCAGAGGGAGAGGAGTGAAGCTGCTTGACCGAATAAGTGAAAGAGCGAACCGCAACTAGACCTGATAAAACAGCAGCTTTCAGGCATCCGGAGGTCTTAGATAGAAGATGAGCCGACAGTAGGACTCTCTGAAAGCTTCAAGTGTAGCATCGTAGATTACTAGCTGCTAAGAAAGACTATCCGGTAAATGGATATTGGGTTGATCCCCATTCCTGACAAGCCAATCGATTGGTAGATCCTAATTATCTGGTTGAGGAAGCACCTTTCAGTTAAAAAAAATCCTCAATTCGAAGTGGTGAGTCAGTCTTTGATTCCACGGCAGAGTCAGTGGTAGTTCCTCTTTCTACGACACCTAGGGATCACAGCCCTCAACCATGGGCATGGTAAAAAACAAATATCAATTTGTTTACAGTAATATCAGGAAAATAAGAGAATTTTTTATTCAAAAAGCGTACTTGGCAGTACCCAATGTGGCGTGACTAGCCGCCTACCGTTTCGCACTCGCCTTCTATAAATATGGCTAGAAAATCATCATACCAGAGAGAGAGAAATGACATAATCAACCGGAAAACCCCTTTTTTTGGGGGGAAGCCGCTGTAATGCTCACCTTTTCTTACGCAACTAATCCTTCCTTCGCTGCAAATGGCTGAGCTACCGCACTATGTTACTTCCATTGATTAAACAACACAACTAGCACTAGAGCCAGTATAGATAAATAAATAATAAAAAAGTTCCGCTGCCATATTTTATTTCATTTTTTTCTCCGGATCAAAGCATGTATCAAAGGGCCTTGGATTGCCCCATCAACGGCAGACCGTCAGATTTCTTAAAGGTGAGTCGTGGACTCAGGTAAGGATGCCCACTGTCCCCCTACTTGTTCACATTCTTATCACAGATTCTATCAGCAAGTATCTGTGGTCTAAGCCTAGGCCAATCAACAAGTGTGAAAAAGCCCCAAATGTTCAAGCAATCAACCACGGACAGTAAGCAGATGACATCATTCTCATGGGGGAAGCGAACGAGTCTGAGGCTAGGTTCTTTAGGCTAGAATTTCTGTGATGTAGTAAAATAAGAAAGAGCAAGGTTTTATCCCGCAACTCATAGGAAACTATATGGTTCGGCAAGCAAATTTTTGACTCTAAGGAACCGATCCAGCACCTTTGAATCCCCATTCATTATAAGGAGAAAAATCGGTGAAATTTCACTACTGCAATCGCTAATATGGATAGCGGATGGCCTGCAAGAAGATTCGAATATGCAGCACAAATCATTCTTAATGCATTGAAAGAAAAGAAAGAAAACAAGTTTAGCCATGGCGGGATGAGTCGGCAGGAAGTGCGAGACGCAGCTCGGCTGCACATTGGTGATACGGGTTTGCTCGACTATGTGCTGAAATCAATGAACAATGTAATCGTTGGAAGTCACATTGTCTGTCGTGCTGTGAACCCATCCACTCGGGTTTTGGAATACACGATTCATGAGCTTGGTAATCGTGTTCTGATCAATGAACCGGAACCTGAAATAGTTCCTGAGCCACTTCCAGTACCTGCTCTAGTGCCTGGGGCTGATGTTTACAGTGATGTCGTCTACTTGTATACAAATGTACTACTATTGTATTGGGTTACCCGGAATCAAAATTGGTTGAGTTGGCGACTCGGGAAATTTTGGACAGCAAGCAGTGAAGGAGTGACCTTTTAAGGATGAAGATGATCAATTTATGAGATTCATTTGCCGATTGATGCCAAGTTCAAGAGAGCTAAAATATGAGTTGACGAGGGAGCCTGGTGAGCTTATAGTGGTTCCACCCTATGCTACAGTTGGTGAGCTGAAGGAAGCAGTACAGAGTGCAATGAGGGATACTGACTTTATTATGGAACAGTTTGTGGTAACTGATATTGAAGACATGGAGGGAATGGAGGATGAGGTTTTTATTCCAGCCCTTATTAGATTAGCACCCTGTCGATCGATGCCTCTACGTCCACCAGGGGAAGACCCAAACCCGACTTTAGCAATAGCTGCTGGAGAAAGAAGCGACTCACCCAGAGGGAAGAGAAAACTAGGCTCTTACGCAATTAGAATTAGTAGGGAACAGAGGAGCAACCTACTCTTACCTTTAGGACCGACCAATAACAACCTATTCTCTTACACAATCATTTCTGTACTCAGATATGCTCCTACTAGCAGAGGAATGACTCTAGTTATGCCTTTATTTAATTTAGGAAGGCATGAGATTGAGATAAGGGCTGCCCTTTCCTTCTAGCTAGGTAGCTAGTGCTTAGCCAACCCTTACTTATCTATTGCCATCCGCCGCCCTTTATTCGAATGGTGGTTTCCGCTTCCTTCTCCATACCATAGAAAAAGGGCTTTCCTACTCTGCTTCTGATTTTTCGGATTATTAGGAAAGAGTTGATCCACTACTTGAAAGTGAAACCACTAATTGAAAGCACTGGCCGTCCTACAGAAATCCTTGCTTTGAACCAGCTTTCCCAATCAATCAATTCTAGAAGATGCCTAGTCATTGATCGAGCTTACAAGCAAGGAACGAAGTTCTCAGTCCATGGTTCCTTGTCTTCATTCCTGGAATGAGAAATGCAGCTGTGTTGGATCGTGACCTCCCGTAACTAAGATGGAAAAGGAACTTGCTTTCCTGTGTCGGATGGAAAGGAACTCTCACTCGGAATGGAATGCCAACAAATAGCCGAATTGGCTTGGCTATGTTCTTTTTACCGGTAAGTGGTTTGAGGAAACCAAGCAGGCAATGAACTGGCCAGGCAGTCAAATTCAAATAGAAAAGGATCCTCCCCTTTGTCTTGCCATGGATTCGAACTGAAAGTCCCGGATTCGCAGCTCAAGAGGAACGAGTGACCAGAAGGAGAGGAGGGAGGCGTGTTCTCGGTTAGAAAGAGAGTTTCCTAGGTTGACAGGGATGCCCCTAGATGCCACTAAGAGGTACTTTCCTAAATGAAGTGGTCCAGGACTCTAAGTAGTGGTTCCTGCCTTGAGTGGAAGACTTCACTTGAGAATCTCTAGGGAGAGGAGAGTCCTGTGTTTTATCATAGAAAGATCTCTCAGCCTTTTGGATTGCTATGAAAGATGGGGCTGGTATGGTCACCAAGGTAAGGTCTAGGGCTGTTCCCGACGGTTCTTTCGAGTGAACGGTAAGGCTAATGGTACTACTAGTCAACTACACTAGCGGACTATTTATGCGCTGACTGAACTTGCTTCGTAGTGTCTCAAAAGCCTTTCTTCATAACCTTTTCCAGGACTTGAAAAGGGCTGCCTTCGACAATCCAATCATAAGGAAGGAGAGATTCACTAGATGGGATAGAATGTAGTGATGAAGCGAGTTCCTCTGCAGCTATTCCTTCTGCCTTTTCTGAAGTGACAGAATAGCCAAATGAATTGGCCTCCCCTCCTAGTTTTGGGGAGTGGATTTACAAAAAGGCTTATGAGTCTCATTTCCCTTCTACGGAGATCGAAAAAAGAAAAAAGGGATCCCCCCGTCGCCTTTGAGAGCAGTCCAATACCAGTGGATTCATTAGCAATGGTAGGAGGAAAAAATCCACTACGCTTTGAGCCAGTTATTCATTCTTTAAGGCCGGGAGCCGGGAACTCAAAAAGTATTCATCTGGATGGTTCCTTGCCCACTTCTCTTCCGAAAAAACTTCCAACAACGTGCCATACCATCAAGGGCTAAGATCGCTTATTTTCAATAGCTGCGGTTTGTATTGCTCCTCTTTTGGAGATAGGGATTCTTTCTTTTGAGTCACGTTTCCTCCACTTGGGAAAATGGGCTTACTCTTTCCTTCCGTCTAGCCCTTGGTACTCTGCATCTTCAGGTAGAATGAATTTTCTTGCAAGAAAGGGTGGAGACTCTATACATCGATGTGGGTCACTTTGTCTTGTGTCGCTCTACGATCTTGTTAAGAATAAGAGGTCACAATTCCGGAAAGCGAACCTAGCCCCATTAATCCATAACTTCCTTCGTTTGGTATCGAGATCGTCGAGTAAGCTACTTATAACTTGATGGGGATAGCCAGATTTCTAGACTAGAAGGGAGAGTTTATTCCCATCTGAAGGTCCACGTCTAGGAGAGCACCTCTTTCTTTTTCTGGCTTAGTCGTGAAAAGAGAAAAGAAGAGTGCAACGAGCTCCTAAGCCCAGGGGCATTCATCCTATGTTGACTTCACGGCATAAGGTCTCATCACAACAAGGGTAGGAAAGTAGGCTATGAGTAGATCCCGTGATCAACAGAAAGAGCCCTTCCTCTAGTTCTAGTAGCTAGGGAGCTTGAAAACAAAACAGACGGTTTAGAATTTTTGTGTCAGGTGCAGCCTAGAAGAAGCTGCAAGAGAATCTATCCCCTTCTTCCCGGAAGTGACATATTCAAAGGAAACTTCCTAAGGCCAAGCAGAGATTAAGATACCCACGAGCAGATGTTCTCGAAGAGGCAGGGCAGCTATTGAATCCCCTGTTTCGGAATAGAATAGGCAGCTAGATAAGACGCCCTCCCCTCTGACTCTTGATGACGAATAGTTTGTGCAAGATTTTTCCTTACCTTAGCATCTGGGTACTGCTGTACGTCTTTAAGCCTTTTAAGCCCATTATATACCTACATTGACAGACATTGAGTAGGAAAGAGGAAATCTCTTTTTTGCCTATCAGCTTTTGCTGGAATAACCGGTCTTCTAAAGAAGACTGATCTCGAATCCCTATCCCTAGAATCAGCTCTTAGTCTGAGTTTCGGGTTTTCAGGAATTGAATCATCAACTGTGCCCCTACGGCTTCTGCAGCCTTCTTTTCAGACTTCAGACTTGGATTTCTGGACAGCAGACACCCATTGATCAGCAGGTGGAATGGGGACCTTAACCATCCTAGGTTTCTATGGAAAGTTAGGCATCTTCCGCAGGCTTTAGATCGTCTCACTTGGAGGATATGAAAGACTTATTATTCATAGAAGCTTCAATTTCTCTATCCGTGACGGTAGACCTCTGTAACAGGATACTCTGGTACACTACGAAAATTCTTCGACATCCGGTGGTTTGTACCTTTTAAATTAAATAAAAATCCTAAAACAATGATTATTGAGTTGGAGCCTCCTCCTCTTACCTTGTTTCAAAGCTAGCGCCCCTGCTCTTTCTATGAGTTGGCTACTATGTCTGTTGTACGCTCTCTTTCTCTTCACACCTGGCCACCCCTAGTTTAGTTCCTTTCTGCTTGCTACGGCCTGTTTGGTGTGGTTTGTTACCCACTTACACCATCCTTTCTTATTGGCGTTAGAGTTAGATAAGTCTCATTTTTGAATCCCATATCCCATAGGGGAGGGAGGGTTTCACACTTGATACGATAATCTAATCATCTATTTACATAAAGAAAAGTTCCGGGAAGAAATCCACGCTCCGGACAAGCACACGGGTACTAATAGAAGCCCTAATAACGTGGAACCACATGATGAAAGGAGGAAGGTTATGGAAGCCATGCTGCAACCAACATACCTTCTGGCTACGAACAAGCCAAGGCTCGTTCAGTTTGCTCACCTAGCACGCACCACCGAGCGCGCAGATCCTATGCGCGTCACTTCCTGCCTCGGAACAGAAGCAAGGCAAGCTCTAGCAGTTGGAGAAAGGGCAGGAAAAAGAAAAAAGGTGTGTGAATGAAAGCATAAATGCGAGTTAAAGAGTAAGAAAACAATGTCTCAGACAAGAGCCTAGAGAGCAACTCAATCGCCACCACACAAGGCCATTATGGCAATTATACCTGCTCTGTGCTTGCTGCTAGATTTTGATACTTCTAGCGATGCCCAACTTTTAAAACTAAGTCTAAGGTCCTGAGGAGCTCTACTACCTTAATTTACTGAATGTGAATGTCCAACCATCGGCTAAAGCCCTTCGGGCCATACGCTAAATTCGCTACTGACGAAAGCGAAACAATAACAATCGATGTTGTCTCTTTAAGACCTGTATTACAAGCTCTTCTTCCGGTACGTTCGGTACGTATGATGGGAAAAGATATCCTTTGTTTAGGATCAACTAGAAGATTTTCTCCCACCGTGAGCTCGGTCATTGGCTGTCCTCCGTGATCGATTAGACTATGGCGAATCGCTTGTGTATTGGTCTTTGGGAAAGTGTAAGACGCTATTGCTCGCAACTGGGTCTCACGCGGTCCGTCGGTCTAACAAAGAAGGTGACTCGAATTGCTTCTCTTGTCCGATCGGAAACTGGTATTTATGGTGTAAGGGTCAGAAAGAGCTCCCTTTGGGGAATAGAGAATCGATCCTCAAATGAAAGTAGAGGGGAAAATGCCAACCGTCGCCTTCTCAGTTCCTTACACAGTATCTTCCGAGACACGTTGACTACATTCGAGTAGGCATGCCAAGAGCAGTTTCAAGTTATTGACCCTGAACAAAAAGATCCGTAACAAAGAAAGGGTAAGAAAAGGTTTCCTATCGAATTCTTCCAATTTTGATGACGAAGGAGGCTTGCCCTCAAGAACGTTACTCTACCTACCCATTTTCTTCCTGATCTTAGTCTCGTTGTCTGGCCCAGCGGAGAATGAAAAGGGAGAAACTTTCGCACTTCTTTAGTAGCAGTAGCTAGAACCATACCGCTTTGAAGAGAGCGCTGGGCTTGGTCTCTCTTTCTAATTCTGCGGCTTGCTTAGATTTTTTGTTGCCTTGTGTGTGTGCTCTTGCAAGTAGCTAAGTGTAAAGGGAAATGACTCTGCTGCGGCGGACCGACAGCTTATAGACTCGTTACGCAACACGACTTTGGCACGACGCTTGATGACTTGAGGAAAAAGACCTGACTTGGTATCAGAGCACGGTTTCTTTCAAAGATCAAGTCATGGCTAGTGGAAATCCTGAGGCCTCCAGTATAGAGGAGACCAAATGGGAAAGCATTATGGAACGCACGGAGCAGATCGTCGAATCAGATGGAGTGCCTAAACCTAACTCGAAATATCTTAAAAAGAGAAGTCAGAGCAATTGGCCCTTGCCAACCCTCTCTCGTCTGGGTTTTTTCTCGGTCATGCTCATATATAGGTCTTATTCGCCCTTATTCCTACTCTAACAAAGAAAATCTGTCCCCATGAATTCATTCCTAGTCGAAGGCAATCCCAGGCGTTTCGTACATTACATAGGAATATAGGAAGCTAACCTTCCAATGGCAGTAGATCAGTCAAGGGTGGTCTCAGTCATGGGATCAAGGCCAAGAAAGACGGAGGTTCAATGGGATCCGTTCTCTTTGATTGCCCTTATTTGTCTATTGACTTGATGTTCTTCGTCTCAAACAAAAGAGTTCTTTCCTTGAGCTCTGCCATCTTCCTTTTTCTACTCTCTGCACTAGTCGTATCGACTAGTACAATCAACTACTCAAAATGAGGAGCTTATTAGCTTTACTTACACCTGATCTACCTTTCGGAATCACTAGCCAAAGCAGCTAGCCAAGTGGGGCAAGCAGAAAGATACCTATTGATCATTCGCTTAGGAACCGCTTTGCGCTGCCAGGCGGATTCAGACTCCTTCATTCACTCGAGGATCCAATAGGAGGCAATAGAACGGTGCTTCAATCTATAGCTAAACCAACTTCCGATCTAGTGGAACCGGCGTTCTCTCCATAAGCAATTACTCATTCAAAAAAGGTTGAAGCACCCGTTTGATGGAATGAGTTTGGTGCTCAGTGGAAGGGATTGACCTAACATGTGATAAGCTAGATGAAAGGTAAGTTCCAACCCGGATTCCCGAACAAGGAAAGCAGACAGATCTAGTCAGTACGTCCAAGCGAATACAATAAGGTTGGCCCTAGCTGCGGATTCTGATTCCATTGGATTCCCGAAGCTTGATATGGGTTCAAATCCAATTCGTGAGAAAGGAAATAGTTTGAATAACCCCAGGATGGATTGAATTCATGCTCCCTCTTCCATTCCAGGTCGAGTCTGAAACCATCTCTGACGGAGACAGTCTGCCAAGTGAGCGCGAAGGTAAGACCATAGAAACTAAAGGGATCCGCACGGGACCAGATAGGCCGAGGGTTAGAAGGCCGCCGCCTTATCCAAAAAGTTGCCCTTCTGAGGCTAACCCGTCATACCCCTGCGCAAAAGAACGAAAACGGGAGAAGCAGGCAAAGAAAATTTAGGGAAAGGAAAGGGCGTCAGCCTAGCACTCCAACAGTATGGGCTTCTTTCTCCCACTAGATAGCTAGCAGAAAGAATGGCAGGACGAAAGAAAGGCTTAGGATAGCTCATGACAGGGAGAGGTTGAATGAAAGGAAAGCAATTACAACTTCTGGCTCGCAAGAAAGGCGAATAACTGCAATTGAATCGACATAGACGGACTTATAAACTTAGCACAGCGCTTACCTTAAAACTTTATATGCTGTAAAAAATACCTGAGCCTGTAACGAACTCCTACCTTCAAAAGGAATCCAACCCCAACTGACGGAAAAGGGGAACCGCAGAAAACCGTCTAGAAGGTAAAAAAACTACAACTTCCACTCACCCAGAAGAAGAAACTCACTAGCACTCAAAAGGAAATGACTCCCTCCAAGAAGCACTGAAAGTAGATCGCTGCAAACTGGTCCATGAGGTTAGCTTATCACTGCAACTCCACTTGCTTTTATATATAGCCCGCTGCTTGCGCTTAAAAGGTACTCTTGGCTAGAGGCCTAGAACCTCTCCTCTTGCTTGCCTTAGATTAGAGCTGCAATTGGCTAAAAGGAAATTCCAACTGTAAAGAAAGGGCTCTCCCACTAGATCGTGAAGCGACGGTAATGCAACTACTGAGACTTCCACGTGAACCGCAGGGAAGACTGAAGAAATCCCAGGGACTTACATTCCAACTAAAAACAACCAGGAAGGTAAAAACAAGGAAAGCAGCGCCTAGGGAACCTGACTATGGAAAGGATCCCGTATTGGCTCCACCGCTATAGTTAGGTAGCATAATAATCAAAGCGAAGGCGAGCCCTGGAACGGAGAAGCGATTCTAAAAGAGCAGGTCAGGTCCTAACCCTTCCCTTCAAGCATGAAGTGAGGAAAAGATCTCTCCACGAAAAGAAAATCCAATCAAATCATATATCACTTGATACCGTTACCAAAGAGGTCTACCCTTGTATACTCTCTTAAAATAAAATGGATACCCTTTCTGTACTCGGACTGAGACTAGTGAAAGAATGGGGAAGGCAATGAAATTCTTAAGATACGAACGGGAAAGATGTGAAGCACAAAAGTAGCTGCTATCGAATGCCCTTCTTCCCCGGCTGACTTCCACCTATTACCAAGAAAGAGAATCATGCCTTTTTGATGACAAGAAATCCTTAAATGAAAGCAAAATCGTGGATCCAAAAATCCGTTATCTCCTCGTGCAGCTTCTGGGCTAAAATCCAATCTTTTAAGTGAGAAAGTCGTTATCAATACAATTATGCCGCCGAATACAATCACTTTGAAGAAGTCGCAAGTGCGGGTTCAAATGGGAAGTACGAAACACTCAATGGAGAATAGGGATCGCTATGCCGAAGAAAAGAGAGAGGTTGCACCAGGAGAAGATAAGGTCATACCAAGGGCTTTCTATAATTTAAATTAATGATTTTGCTTTGAAAGGAATGTATCCAGCCTAAACGCAAAGACGGGCCTATCCTATAGGCAGAAGCTACCTATCCGACTAGTAGAAAGCGTGAGGAGGAAGACTTCTATTCGGCCCCCCTTGGCTACGAAACCAGGCTGTGATCCGCATCGAGAAAGAAATGTATTCATGCATCTCTTTAGTTCGAATGCTGGATTTCTTTACTTAGAAATAGAGAATTCTGAGAAATAGAGAATTCTGATTCTAAAATCCATTCTCTCACCAACATATATGCTATACCCAAAGCGCTGAAAAGGGCTGATTCTCGCCATCTAGGAATAAAGAACCGGTATCTTCAATGAAAGCTATCCATCGCTCACCCCCTCTCTCATCATAACCTATTTCAGATGTACCCGTCGCTCCTGGGATTCGACTTTCCTTCTGAGGATGGAGAGAAGTTTGGAGATGGCACCGGGCTCCTGCCTAGCTTCCTGAACCCAATCTGAGCTTACAATGCGAGGTTTGGGAATACTACCTGACGAGTACCCGTTGACTTTCAATGTCGATTTCTATATGTCTACTCCCGCGCATACTCCTTGAATATGAGGCAATGCCAATTGTTGAAATGCCATCAGATGAAGGAAACTCTGTATCTGTAGATCATGTAATTCCTGCGCCTACTAAAGCCAATAAAGATACCAAATCTTACTAACTACCGCTAGCTCCATTAAGTCTGCCAGTCTGCATCAGATTATCTCAATGAATAGCCATCATCCCGACTCGAGAGATCATTGTTGTGCTTCTGATGGCGTCGTTTCACTTCACTTGGACACCGAATTTCTAATACATTCTTCACTGATCCAAAAATGGGGCACGAAATAACGGACCTTTTAAACTGGCATCTTATCATTTTACTTTTTTCTTCCTAACTCTGCTTTCAGGATTCAGGACCACCTTCCTTGGGTCCTTCGTTTCACTGATCAGGTAGCCTTCCTACACCTAATATTTTCTCTTTCGATCGTTTTGGTATAGGGCACTTTTGGCTTTCCTCCGGCCTCTTTCTTTATAAGAAAAAGAAGAAGATGGTTCTCACTGCACCGATGGTATTCTACTTTCTAATAGACTTCTTTCTAACTAGTTACAGATGCTATGCTTTTGATTAGTCACTTCCAATCCAAATAAGCCCTCATGTACCTCCTGAGCGAGAATTTCATTAAGGAAAAGGATATAGAGTTGCCAGACTAAGCACGAGACAGTACATGCTAGCCTAAAGTCTGCTTTTGAATCGAACTTCTTTTTCCTTGGCGGAGAAAGCTTCTTCATCTATCAAAGTGATAAGTGAAGTAATGTCTTATATGCATCGCGGACGTGTGGAGGGTTTTTGAAAGGGACGATGGTTCTTAGTGGATCGTTGGACTCATATCTTCGTAGAGTGCAGCAAGGCTATTCTCTCGAGGCCAGTGTGCTCATTTATTCTATATGGATTCAGCATCAGGCGATTCTCCGTTTACATTCTTTCTCGGCCTTTACTTTACCTGACTAAGACCACGCAGGCTCATCAAGAGCTGTAGTGCATGAAAGCGAAGTGCTAAAAAGGTAGCGCTCGTGGTAGTGCGTCCGAAAAGAAGGATCGTCTAATAGGAAGATTCCAAGTCCGAGACAGCAAAGAAATTCCCTAGGACTGCTAGAACTCGCATGATTAGATAAGAATAAGTGTCCGCCTCCTCACGGGGAAGCCTTTTTCTACTCTTTCTGGGTAGGGCCACATTCGTTGGTGGCATAGTCTTCTTAAAACTAGGTTGATCCATAGTTCTTGCTCGCATCTTAATTGATTTTCATTTCCTAATTCAAGTCAAGCGTAGAGAAAGCAGGGGTGATATTTTTTCACTTAGATCGCTTAAATTAAATGGATTCTTAAGAGGGACATCGAAAGTCTCTTTTTTGGGAAGGTCCTAGAAGGTTGTCTGATAGAGCCGTTCTCGAGTGAGTTCCAATTCCTTCCAGATATTAGGCGAGAATCTCTACAAAGGATCTAGGCCTCAAGGGAGAATGCCGCGATATGCAATAAGCACACTGTGGCAAATCCTTCTTTATTCCACCTTTTCTTTGATAGTTCAACGACCAGTCAGACATGGTGCCCTACTTACTTTTATATGTATATGTACTCGGACTACCTTTCACCATAGGGGACAACAGGAGAGCTTCAAGCCCTCTTTCTGCTGGCACACCGCCCTACTTCAATCAACTTTTTCGAAGGCCACACTGAAAGTAGGAGTTTTGGGTGACCTTCTTTCTTGGGGCTTCCCTTTCTTGATTTTCGAGAGCATCGAAGAATGCGCCCAAGGAAGATTCTTTTCTTTGACTTGACACCGATATGATGTAATTTAAATAGCAGCTCCAGCGGGACGAGACCTTGAAAGAAGAAGAGAAAAGAAATAAGTTGAGAGTTTGTTGGAAATGGTTGAAGTAGCTGAATAGGAGTCTTTTATGATATGAGTGGAAAACACCTGTTTTGGTACTCTTCCCTGACTCCGGAGAAGAGATATGGTTTTGAATTGTAGAAGTGACGTTTTTTCTCCCCCTTCTGTAATTGAGTTCGGAAATGCTCCTTCCGGTAGGGCTCTTTGATTCTCTTTTTGCTAGTCTTGTATGGTCCATAGCCCTTTCTGTTCTACCCCGATTTTGATCTCAAATGGAAAAGAGTAGCCTCGTTCCAATGAGATGTGGGGAATGCAAATCTGACAGTAAAAGAAAGTTCCTGACGTCTATCCGATGCATCTGCTATGGTTATTTCTTTCGTCCCCGCCCTTTTCTTTTCTGCTAATTTCTATCAAAAATACCGGGAAAACGTTCAAATTTATGGAGCACAAACCCGACAACAAAAAAAAAGGCAATTTCAAAGCAGAACGAAAAGCTAGTTGAAAAGAAAGGTTTCGAGAACCGAGGAGAAGAAAGGGATCATAGTGGGGATAGGGGCCGAGTTGAATCGGAGGGGCCTACCAAACTAAAACATGAATTCGGTTAGCCGGGAATATTAGGTAGCGGAGGGTCAGACCCCGGAGGGAACTTTCAGAAAGAGCGGACGGAGCGGATTAGCTTTCTTGTCTTCTCTTTGCTCTTTGAACGAGAGCGAGCAACTCTCTAAGTATCAGCGAGTCATTCCGCGGTTGACTTTGACCTTCCCTTGATCTACTTGTTCAACTGAGATTGTCACTTCCTAGGAATCCGGTGAAATGAATCAATCTCGGTATGTTATGAAGTTTCCCTCCTCCTTACCATCTTAAAAAAAGAAAAAGGCCTGCAACTTCCACTGGCGGAAAGAGAGGGATTCGAACCCTCGGTAAACAAAAGCCTACATAGCAGTTCCAATGCTACGCCTTAAACCACTCGGCCATCTCTCCTACATAATCTTATTATTTTATTATGACCCTCGCGAGTGAATAGCGAGTCATTCATATTCTTGCAGTAAAGACCAATCCATTAGAAATAGAAAACTTTTCGTCAAAGAGGAAAAAAAAATGCTTCTTGTTACCAAGAATTTTTTCTATTCATCTTTGTCAAGACGACGATCCCGTCATATTATGATATTTATACCGGATTAAACCAACCAATGAATTGGAACGAATCAACTACTCCCTTCATGGTCACATAGTTATTACAGAATGATTTTCAGGTATCTATTTTTAAATATAGGTAGTACCCATTTTTCTATATACATTATTGGTGGTTTCTACCGCCCGAGAATCCGGTTCGCTTATCGCTTTTTTTTTTCCTCCGCCTTTCTCTTCTTCCTACCATACGGGGGTTACTTAGGCGCTAGGGTTAAAACCTTATTTTATTAGATCGAATAACTCCTTACCTTTTTTCAAGAGAAGCCTGATTCTAGTCGGGACCGAGAGGATAATGACGCGAACCTTTAAGGTTGGTCCAATCTGAGCGCTTATTGCCTTCTTCTTCGCCTCTCCGGTGGAGCCCGAGCTGATCCGAATTGAATTATCCTATTAGTATAGGGCGGTTAGGCCGGCTTGACTTAATGATTATAGTGTAAAGGTAGTTCTAGATTCTTTTTTTTGGGGCCGACTTTTCGATCCGTATTGTCAGGTGATAAGGGACTCCACTCCCTTTTTTTCTTCTTCTTCCGTACCCGAATCTCTCGTAAACCTAAAGGGGATGGGAACTTCGACTATGAGGAGTTGCCGGCTTAACCTACGTCTTATCCCCCCTAAAGATAGATTTTGGAAAAGAGATACGGCACGCAAGAGAGACGGATTGCTATCTTCCGGTCCACCAAGAATCTCGTATTTACTGTAATCAAGTTAGAACAATTCACTCCAGATAGACGCTGAGTACGCGTTCACCTGTGTCGGTCCGATAGGTTTGTACTATAATAAAATGCACACTGGAGAACTCGTCCTGCGATCAAACCGGTTAATGACGCGATGCTATCTATTAATGCGTCACCATTCTTTCATTTATCTTCTGATATCTCGTGGTTTCTCACTCACAACAACTCCGATGTAGTTCGTTGAAATGCGGTTATGCCGGGTGGACTAAAGTCAAGTGGGAGGCCAAAAAAAAGAAAAGCGTGTGCGGTTAAGGTTGTTGTACACGATCCAGTCATGAGCGATTCCTAATGGGTTCACCATTCCCGTCTCGATCTGTTCCCGGTCCTAGCGAGGCCTTTCGCGAGCGAGAACAAATATCAGATAGAGAACGATTCTTCTCGTATAGAAAGAAAGCGCTAGCTGAGTTTCGTCTTTCGAGCGAAGAAAGCCCTTTCGATTGGCCTTGTGTGATCAAGTTGAGGGGACTTTCCTCGTTTGAGTTAATGCTTTGGAAGTTTAAAAGTTTTAATTGATCCGGTTGAGGAGAGCGCCGACTCCAATGTTCGGCCAGCCGAGAACGATGCCCTTTCTTTTTCCTTTCTCATGCCTAACGCCTAAAAGCCCCCTTTCTGATCTTTGCCATTCCGAAGTCTCAGAATCAGTTTACAGTTGATTTGTTGGTGGTAAGTGAGCCGCTCCAGCCGCCTTTGAGACACTGGGGATTGGGAATGAGCTTCATGCTCTGGCTCATCGTGAGACCTTGATTCCGGGGAAGGCGGTGAAAGAAATGAAAACTATCCTCCAAAAGCTCACCTTAAAGTGGGGCAGGCTAGCCTGTTAACAGATAAGCCTCATAAACAACATAATGCTCGATAACAACATAGCTTCATTCTAACAACATCACTATCTTTTGGTTGCAAGAACATAAAGAAGGATAAAGAAAAGGGGGGATTCACAGAAAAGAGGTTGATGCCAAAGATCTGTTGGAGCATCTGCAACAATGTTCAGAATCCATGTGGCACCCAAAATCCGGTTGGCGGAGGGTGACCGGAATACTAAAAAAACTCCCTCTTCGCCATTTGAGTTATATCCCTTAGGTGTACTTTACATTGTTGGAAAACAGCATTTAGAAGAAGGGTCGAGGTGAGAGCGACTTTTGAGATCATTTCAATCTCTTCTACCCGCATGAATGAAATACCCAAAGTGGTTTCGGAGAAGAAATGACTAAATTGCCTTATCTTCTTTAGTGTCTGCGTTGGTACCTTCGCCCTTAGCCTTTGCTTCCGCCGTGAAGCCTGCTCTTTGCTTGGGCCTATCCTGTCTTTCATTCGTGTAAACGCTCTGCCCTCTTCCACTGAGACAAAGTCATTCTAACGCACGCTGAGCAGTTTCTCCACTTCGAAAGCTCAGTTTTGATTTCTGGAGAGATTCCATTATTTCCTCCTTTCTCTGTAGTACGCTAGCCTGTAGAGAACTTCAGTAGGACCGTGGCATCAATGCACCTTTTCGTCGATACTTATTTACGTAAACTAGATGTGAAGGCAATGTCAATTGTATGATGAGATACCGTAGTTGGCTCCTGTTAGCACGAGAGATAGATATGAAATGCCTCTTTTAGAGTATGTTGAAGTGCTAGGCTCAATAGTGTCCTCCCGTGAGATGAGCTGGGCAAGGATAGGTTCATTCTTGTATGAGGAAGAAGCGCGTATATCCTTCTTATTGGAGAGATTGGATACTCACCATTACACTGTCAACTTGAATATTCGCTCAGCCAGCCTTCCAACCCGAGTTCCGACTTCACTTTAAGTAGTCTCGTTACGCAACGAGTGAACGATCTTGCCCCTGTATTTAAGCCAGTCTGTCTTCCTATTTATTCAGGATGGAATGCTAGACCCAAGGGAGTGGATGGACCAGTGGCTTAAGCTTCTGTCTTTGAATAGACTGAGGTCTCGTTGCTTGACTTCCTCTCCCTTATGAAAGTTGGGACACTGGCCCGTCACACCTGGTTGCCTTAGTAGGACAGGGAAGACTTCTTTCTTTCGACTTTTGACTCAATTGACATGAATCCAGCTCCTTTGTTAGAATCCGGTGATGCTGCTTTCGCCCAACTCTTTGAATCAAGTCAAGTCAGTCCCTGATCTCCTCCGGTGGCCTGACTTTGCTTTCAGGTCAATAAACGAATCTAGCTTACGCTTGGACTGGACTCCTGAATTGATATAACTAGAATTGCATGTGTTAAGCGTTCGAATAGCTGGCTTTATCCTTGGTAGTCCTTTTTGGGTTGGGTTGGGAGAAGTAGGAATTGTTAGCCAAAGACTTCCGTCAATGAACATGAGAAAGAGGCACTCCTTCTCTTGTCGAAGATGAGGCCTGCAGACAAGTCTGACATATATTACCTCATTTATCAAATAGCGCTCACTGCCCTCCCTCGCATCGCATGGCTCGGATTCGCTTTTTCTTCTCTTCAAAAGCTTTAGGAAAGGAATTTAGAAAGCTCCAGGTCCAGATGGGCCAATCTTTTATCAGACGATATCGATCGGTTGCTATAATTAGCATTATGAGCTGCATTCAAATGAGTTGTTAAGTACGATATATGAGCTGTCTCAACTGGATCAATAGCTTTTCCACCCAATTCCTCTTTCTCATTAAGAAACGAATCTTCCCTGGTCTAAGGAAACAGGAACAGGATGTGAGGCTTCGCCGATTGAAGAATGTGATTTTTCTTTTTCTATAGCTGAAATTAACCTTCTTTTGAGAGGGAGGACAAGTCCAACATTTCCCTTCCCGCCGAGTAAGATGATTTGCTTCCTTTGTCTCACGCAGGAAAGCATGAACTCCAGTTAGTCTGATGCGTAGAATCAGCTTCTGAGAATCTTCTTCCGAGAATTGAATATGGAAGAGAGCTCGAGCTCCTTCGTCAAGATCTTTTCGATGTTGTTGACAGAGAGGGTTTGAGGTTTCAATATCCTACTACGAATGAATTGCCTTCTTTGCAAGAGCCTGACATCCTGATATTCCGCAATTTCCAATCCCTGCAGCAGGATGGGATTCCGCACTTGTTGTTCTGTCCTGGCCCTTTCTTTCTCCGTAAGATCCGGAAGCTAGGATTCGTCGAATAGTCTCCATCAGCGTGACCAAGAAAGTGTGTTGTTTTGAGTAGTCATTTAGGTGGTAACAGGAGCAGCGGTGAAGTATACCTTTGAAAGTGAATTGCAAGGGTCAGGCACAAATGCATTACTAAAGAATAACCAACCAGAAGGGAGCGTGGAAAGAAGGATTGGTCCGCGCTATCTATGGGCAGGATGCCTGGGAAAACAATCCCAAGGGAAGCTTCTCGCTAGTATTACGAGTGCCGAACGCACTTCCTGATCGGTAGCGGATCAAGCTCTGACGTGGCTTAAGAGAGAGAATGGGCACCACCCCAAGGCATAAAAGGTTGTGAGCAAGCGTTTTCGTTTGCTTTGGTGGGTACGGAGCTTCCCCTTGTCTTGGCCCATGCTTCCCATCCATCGACTCAGGATTTTAATATTTAATAAAAATCGGATACTCTTTTTTGTGGTTGGATCACGTTCCGTCGAGATCTTCCACCCCAGTATTAGCATATCGCCCTTCGTGAAGCCATCGGATTGGGATTAGCTAGTAGGTAGAATGGTTCCATAGTCCTGTCATTCATTGATCCTGGCTGGGTCTATAGATAGAGCAAAGGAAGAAGTCGCAACAAAGAGCAGCTTGACTGCAGCTCCACGGTCTGTAGATCTGATAGTTGCCTTTCTTTTTGGTTTGAGGAAAAAAAAATTAGAAAGATTAGAGGCTGCCTTAGATTGCCCGTAAAGCATGCCACTAGTACCATGAAGGGGCTTCGACGGTTCCTATCTTGCTTGGAGAGTCCGAGACCTTCTCCTAGGCACTTCATCGGAGGCAACTGGACTCTCTTTGATTTCACAGAAAATGGAGAAATGAATTGATCGATTCATTGGATCCTAGGTCGGGACTGACGGGGCTCGAACCCGCAGCTTCCGCCTTGACAGGGCGGTGCTCTGACCGATTGAACTACAATCCCCAGAAAGCCAAATTCTTTCTTTTTTCTCATCATTATTGAGTTTCGCCGTGTTGTAACAGAGACACGAATGATATTATATATTATTATATTAAATTATATTAAAATATAAAAATCAAAATGCAGTGAACTCTAGTGGGCTAATTCATGAATTGAATCATGACGACTATATAAGCTATTCTGATATTAAGATTCGATATAGATGAAATCGTGGAAGCGGATCTTTGATTTCCTTTTTCCACGTAAGAATTCGTCGTCCGATTGAATCTTCTTGTTCCTGGATGCTCCATAGGAATCCATCGCTATTCCTTTCCTCCATCGAGAAAGGTTCATTTCGAATCACAAGAGCAATCTCTATTTTCATAATTCATTTTTCTTTTCGTTATGGTAATGCAATGCAAGAGGTCGGAAATCCAGTTGTTTCTGATGATGAAAAGAGCTTTTTTATGTTATGTGAAATTGATGATATTAAGGGGTCGGTTTTGTTAGAAGACGACTGTCGGTATCTGATGGTAAGATACCTATGGTCGGTATATCTTTGAAAGCTCAGCCGGAGAGAATAAACTGACTCCTCGAGGGCTACTTAAGGCACTTTAGTGCAAACCAGAAGGACTGGAGTTGTTGGATGTTGCTCAGTGCTGCTATAACTTAACAACCAAAAAGCTCTGCCTCGAACTTCAGCCCCTTCGAGTTGGTCACGGGGCAACAGCCTCTGACGCCCCACACCATTGCGAAAAGAGGGGGCGTCGCCCATCAGCCTACTTTGCCAAGAGGTGGCAGGATCGCAAGGACCTAGCCCAAACCGTCACTCTTTATTCGGTTCCTCTTGTCCAGAGAATACCCTTGTGGAATACCCTTCGACTTACCTAGATTTTAGAAAGATCGAAAAGTCTTCCCCAGAAAGCGCAAACGACTCTAATGGTTACGAGCCAAGTCGAGGGGCTCTGCTTTACGCTTCCTTCCTTTCAAGAATACCTTTTCGCATTCGATAAGTGTCCTTGTCTAAGTGGGGTAGGAAAGGCAAGTTACCCCCCGCCCTACCCTAACCCTAGGGTTAGGGGGAGAGGTAAGAAGCCTCGGACACCATTAGCCTTTCTTGCTTGGTACTCTTTCTTCAAGACATCCAAAGAAGTTTCTTGGCTAATCTAATAAGCCATTAAAGCCCCTCAGAACTCTTCTTCTTATCAGCGCGACGGCTTCAAGAAAGATTGTGCATCGGCCACCAAACATCCAGGGCAACAGGTATTCTTTCACCTGCCATCTATATTGGATTGGCATAACCTTATTATAATTATATGCCATCTAGCTTCATAGCCGGTAGTTTCCGTTGATCGTTAGCTTCATCCATCGGATCAGCTCCTTTTTGTCTTTTTTTCTTCAATGACTGCTTCTTATTATGCTTGCCCTCGTTCTTCCCTCTTCTCCTTGACTATGAGATTCTTCCCGGCTGATTGGGAAAAAGGGGCAGTTACTCTCACGCCAAGAATTGGGCGTAGATTAAACAAAAACCAGGGTCTACCCTTGGGAATGATAGAACTTCATTAGAATGTCTGGAAGCAGCCAATCTGATTCTTTATCACTCAACCACGGAAGTGAAACGAGCAGAACTTCCCCTAGGAATAGGGATTTCTCATTCAATGAGACTTTTCCTTGTTTGGAAAGAGTCTTCGATGAAGAAGACTCAGGGAATCAATCTGCAAACTCCTAGAAAAAGAACTCTCTGAAAAGTCTACCTAAATAGTGAAGAAAAGAACACATCGAGGTAGGTAATGAAATGAAAATAGGAGGGGAAGCCGAAAGGCTAGAGAAAAGATGGGCTCTTCCGTCTGTTGTCATAAGTCTTGTTGACTCAGCCGGGAGTGAAAGAGATTCTGATTCGACGTTCTCTATAGTCAGTATCCGTAGCTAGGACTGGTAGCATGCTTAGAGGAATAAGCGATGCCATTGAATGTAAGCGCAGCTATTGGACCGCTATCGCCCCTTGGCACGAACGGACGGTATAACAAGAAAGAAAAAAAAAAGAAGTAGAGAAGACTTTTCGCTTCGCCCCTTTGCTAGTGAATCTTCTCTTTGAATTGAAAGCTTCCACGTCGTGACTTAGTCTTCTGCTTTCACTGTCTTCTCGAAAGCTAAAGATAGTTCACCTAGGGGAAGAATTCGACTAAGCTTAGGTTGACCTTGTCATTCCTTACCTCCGCCTGCTTGGGAATTATATTAAATAAGGAGGACTAGCTGTGAGCTTTGAGGAAAGCCTGTAAGTTCTCTTTCGACTTCCCCTGGATTCCCTTCTCTTCCTGGGGAGAGTAAGTAAGGCCAGTCTATTAGGTGATCTTCCAGATCAAGTGAAAATCTAATCACACAACTCTTCTCTTATCCGCATGGTCTTGTTCAGCTGTCTTTATCCTTGCCTGGGATGGATTGCTTTGAATAGCCCTACCAGGGGAGTAGGCATTTTCGGTCTTCGCTTTTCCTGTGAACGACTCCGATCTTTTCTTTTCGTTCTACTCGGGCCGTGGTTTTCGACCGGGCCCTGGGAGACTGCTCACGCCCCTAGATAGCTTTCAAAGTCTGCAAACCTTGTTCTCCTCCCCCTTAACAACCGGGTGGAGGATTCATGTAAACTTATTCCTGTGGGTCCCCGTTCAGGAAGGAATTTTTCACATCTAATTGGAACAGAGGCCAATCTCGATTCGCAGCAATAGAGAAGAGCTGGAGACGAACAGACTTCATCTTGGCTACTGGGGCAGAGGCTTCCTCGTAATCTATCACATATGTTTGAGTAAAGCCTTTAGCTACTAGCCTGACCTTTTCCTCCTTTCTCCCATAAAGCTTCTCTTCGGGCAATTCGACGTTCGATATCCCTCCATTTCCACCATTCCCGCCAATCCTTGGACAATTATGCGACTTTCTGGGCAGAGGAAAGGCCAAACTCGAAAAACTCATGAGAAATGACGTGTAAGAAGCCCGAGGAAAGATAATTCTTATCAGGCTTGGAGGCCCCTTTCTTAGTAAGATTGCTGGGTTGAATCAGACTTCGTTCCTCTTAGAATAAAGCTAGACCGCACCGGGAAGAGAGGAATGAATAAGACCAGAATCTCACGCCAAGAAAGCCCATAACTCCTTCGCTAGTCTTCCTTTCCAGTAAAGTAAGCAGCAAAGCACTTCACTCGCTTTCTAAAACCAGAGAGAATAGCGGCTGATTCACAGTTGGTTGGCGCTGGGGCAAGCTCCGATAAGAGTTCATCTGGACGGGCGTCCCATGGTCGGATGCTTTCCAAGCTAGTTAATCAAAAGCGAGTCTCCATTAATCTTATTCGCGCAAGGGTAAACGAGTTTGTCAAAGTAAAAAGAAAAAAAGGAGCCTCACCATGGAAGGCAACTAGCAAACATATTGAACAAACTGCCTTCCATAAAAACGTATAAAACCAGAATGCAGAAAAAGGGACTCGCTTTTCTACACGAACAGAACAAGAAAGAAATGGGTACCACAAAATGACGTAAATAAAGGAGGCATCCAAAGCGGATCCATTTCTATGAGTTCTCTAAATTCCGACCTTTTATTTTAGTAGTAATAGATCTCGGGTTGTGGGTAGGACATCTAACTAGGCAAAAGGGGCGGGTCTTAGTAGATCTTATAAGTGTGAAAGTCAGAAGGAAAGATTCTATACATCCAGTATACGATAAGACGGAAGCAAGGGTAGGAGATGTTGCTGCTTTAGTTTAAGCTTTGGTTTTATCTGTTGCTCTTTGGGTATCCAGCTTTAACACGAAAACTGTAAGTTTAAGTTGTTGTTGGTGTTGGGGTCTTATTATTCAGTTAGTCTTCAGTAAGTCCGGAAACCCTCTTGGTCTGGTTATAGAAGAACCTCTGCCTAAGCCCCGAGGCTAAACGCCTCGGGCCTTATTGATTCTTATTTTTTTTTTGTGTTAACGCTCTGGTCGAAAACGAATGAAGTATGGCTGACACTATCCAACCAACCCGAGGCCCTTCCTCCCTTCATTGGTTGACTGGACAACCTCCGTGTCGATAACACGCTTTCTTCCCCCGTAACCGGCTAGAGCGAACAAAGGTGTATAGTATAAGCCTTAGAGGCGATCCCTTTAATTGGGGATATACATTCCATTGAGAGATAAGGGACCGATCCGATCTAATCAATGAACATTGAGACAAGAACGGTTCCTGAACGGGAGGTACGCTTGGCCCCTGACACATTGCCTTTTCTCTATCTTTATGGCCTGTGGGAAATCAAGTCGATTGCCGCTTTCTTAAGTAAGGGAAAAATCCCTACGGCATATAAGCGCCCCTTTTCGAGGGGAACCGGTCCGTGCGGTAGCGGGCGAAGAAAAGATAGCGGGCTTGTGATGGAACAAGCAGGTGACCGAATCACCAACGAACTAACCATTCGATAACAAAAAGAATTTGAAAGCCTTTTTACTATGTCGAGATGCTTGAGCTTCCGGGCCTCGGGAAGCACAATGGAACCACGAAACCCGAGAGTAGGGCTAAATCAACTACCGCGTCCCTGACTAGAATTTGACCCGATTCTTACGTCACAAGGTAGCCGTAGGGGAACCTGTGGCTGGATTGAATCTTTCTAGGAAGTAGCCCCCTTTTGCAGTTAGTTTCGCTATCTCGAGAGTTGCCGCCGTTCATTTATCATATTCTAATATATAAGAGAAGTGGTTGTCTTTCTTCAAGTGAGATCTCGGATCGAGAAACCAGCGCCCAAAGTTGCTTTTACGAAAGCCGGTCACCGTTGGCTAAGATCCTTTTTATCACTGACGAGGAAGCTCACTTCTACCTTTTCTTGTAAAAGTCTAACTAATTGAAAGCGCCTATGAATCCGCCTGCTTTTCTTTCGTTCTACTTTTTCGTTTTCTGTCTTTCTTACCTGCTTTGGCCTGACCCCTATCTATCGTCGACTTCGCTCAAGCTCTATCCTATCTAATCCACCAAGCAACGATCTGGTCCATGCCAAAAAAAGTCGTTTTAGTCTAGAAGCTCATGCACTCGCCGCCGACCTCTCATTTAGCTGCTGTTAAGCGAAAGTCGTTCTAGTCACCTGTGTTTACCCTAATATCCCGTTCCTGTACGGGAGCGAGTCAAATTCCTCTCTCTCTCGGGTATGTAGGACCGATGCTTCTCTCCCGGGATCTTCTTTCTAAGGAAGTGCCCTAAAAGCCTATCTCTCGCGACTGTTGTCATAGTCAACTTTTTGTCAACTGAACGATTTCAACTCGACTATTCAATCTAGTTATTTAACTACATTACAGGAAACTACTTAAAGCGATTAAGGAGGAGCTCCGTAGCGTTGGAACTAGAAACCGACTAATCGCCACCCGGTCCCAACTTCTGGCTTATTGACCCCAACTTAGAGCATTTTCGGGGAATAGCTCATATCTGCTAAAGTCTCCTTTCTGACCCTTTTTTCATAACATAACGTTCTTTGGCGTTGGATGAGTCATTCCACCATCTCAAGAGGAGATGGAGATAGGCCCAGTCCCGGCTTGTGCGGTTAAGGTTGTTGTACCCTACCTTCATTTTATTTTAGAACTAGAATCTAGAAATGCTAACCCTATGACATAAAGCACGAACCAAGATCCAAGATCCATGATACGAAAACCAAAATAAAAATGAGGAAGAAAAAGATATCGTTATGCGCTTCTCTCATCTTTCTGTTCTTTCTTTCGTTCGAGTTGCTCAAGTGGGCTGTTCGTTCCGCTGTCCTTTCGGTCAGCTGCCCCTCGCTTCTTCGCTTCGGCCGCAGCCATAACTCCTGTTAATCATCCCCGATTTCTCGATCAGATGGAAGCTCTACTTCTTTAACATTAACACTTCTGGAAGGCTTAAATACAATAGTTAACTTCACTCCTGCAACCCACCCATAACATAAGATAGATTCATGGGCACACCCATTCTTTTGTTGTAGTTGAAGATCTTCATTAAGAAGATAAAGTAGATCGCTAGACTGACGAATAAGTAAAGAAACAAAAAAATCAGAAATAGGATTACTATTACTATAGTAGAACTCTCCTTTTTTGAGAGTATTTCCTTTATTAGAGTCCAGTACTCAGTCATGATATTTGATAAAAAAGAAATTCAGCCTTCCTCTACTAGTTCTGGAGTCAAGCCAGCAAACAAAAGACTGATTATAGGTCGATCCGGGGTCGGCAGTTAACGTTATGCCGTTCCGTACTCTCGCCTACCTAGGCATTCCGCCCAGGAAATCCACACCAAGACTCTAATCCAAGGGTACAATGCTAAAGCACAAAAGGCTCTTGGTAAAATTCGCCTGTCAGATTGAAAAACTCAAGACAGAATTCCCTTAGCCGTGCAGTGAGCGGTACTCCGTCAACAGAGTCGACAAAGCAGTCATAGGTAGCAAGACAGAGAGTAGGATTACCAGTCCCCCTTGCTTCTTTCATAGGTAGGGGCTTTCACCACTGCAAATTGTTCTGTTCCTGCATTCATTAAAGAGTTAAGTTACCGGTACTCCATCCACAGTGCTGTCTACGGATCCTTCCCCGGATTCGGCTTAGTCTTAGTCTCCCTAGCGGCTTAGTCACAAGCTCCCTGCCCTCTTTTTTTTATAGCATAGCTTCTAGCAGAAGTAAGGAGTGTGCAAGTCTAGTTGTCACGAGCAAGTACTTCGTATTTCAATAAAAGAAGCATTATCGAGTGCAGTCCAGCGCTTCTTTTAGGGAAAATTAAAGCAGTCAACGGTAGCCGACACCGGTTTAGTTACCATAGCCCTAGTCTTTTAGCGGACTCAAGGACTGATTTTCTCACCAGAGTAGGATCAAAATACAATACAAAGAATATAGAGAAGGTTTTCCAGTCGAGCAAAGTTCATCTGCGGTCAGTAAGTACGGCTGCTCTTCCTATTAGTTCCGCGGGTAACTGTCGTCATCGAGGAGGCCAGTCTGTTCTGTCTACCAGTCAGTAGCTAACCGAGACCCCTGTAGCTAGCTCTTCTTTGGGGGCTCCTTAGAAAGTAAAAAGATCGGAACCGAAGGCTAGGGCTCTTTCCCAATCACCAAAGATCGATTCAAAACAAGTTAATAGGATGTTCAGCCAGCGGGCCTTGATGTCCGAGAGGGAAGGGCAGCCAACCGAGCTCAGAAAGCGAAGCCATCGCCTCCAGTTATTCCAGTGGTTAGGAATCTGAACCGGCTCGGCTCCCTTTTTATTGGTCGAGTAGCTTTCCGTGGTCTAGGGCTGCCAAGTCTATTGAAAAAAAAATGTTAAATAATAACTGACGACGTCTTTTGGGCCTCCCTTCCATGATTGGCGGATTAGATTACAGCGGCTGACCCCTACTCTTTCTATTAGTAAGTTTGGGTGCCTAAAGGCTAGGCTTTCCCCTTTTATTCGAGAAGTTACAGATCCTTCATTTATCTCCCTATCCCTAGGCTAGTAACCCGACTCAAAAGTAACTAACCTCTCTGGAGGTCCTTTCTTCGGTAGTTATTTCCAAGTTGAGAAGTGCCTTTTGAAAGCCCTTTTCTTGTATAGAGCGCTGCCTTTGGAGTTCTTTTCTCGATTGGACCCTCGATAAGACCAGACCTGATCTCGAAATAAGCTTACCTAAAGTCACTTACAGAGTGGATTGTTGAAAGAGTGGAAAGAAGGCAAGGAGCTCAAGGTCGTCCCCTATCACAGATGAAGTAAGACGTACAAGATGCATTTAAAAGGCCTGCCGTAGGTCATAGCCGGAGCTGATCTTTACCTTTGAAGTGTAGAGGAGCCAGAACGGATTTACTTTTCATTAGATCTCCCGATCAATCAGATATGCGATGGCCTGAAAAAGGCATTATTGAATCGAGCCTTAAGCGCAGCACCCCCTTTTCTTGTACTTGTAGCTCTTTTTCTTTATTGAGATGATAGAGCGGATCTAGAATAATAAGTATCCTCGGGAGCTTGAACTGGAATATGGATAGGAACCGATAAATAATAAAGCAAGGACAGGACCTAGGGCAAGATCGAGTTAGCAAGATTTTCCGATAGCTCCTTGACTTAGCCCGGCCGAAGGAAAGATCGTAGGAATTCCTGATCCTAGACACCAAAAAAAAAATTATAAATGTCTACAACTACCAAAAATGTTGCTAACTTTCTTTGGCGTCGAAATTGTAAGAAAAATGGTCCTCAAATGCCGGATGTTGGGGCCAAAATGGATGCTCAAATGTCAGAAAGGGTCTCATCTGGCTCGCTACACGACTGGCTGGCAAGAGAGAGGATTTACTATCAGGACGGACTAGTGACATCTGATTAATGGGATAGCAAGCAGCAGCACTTCCTTTGCTTCTTTCTGGAACTTACTAAAGGAGGCCTTACCTTGAAAGCTTGGTCCCGGTCCATTGAGTTGAATGAGTTGAAGCGCCTTTACCTTTACCATTAGTCTCAGCTGAAGCAATTCCCGAATAAGAGAGATTGGCTGTTCTGCTAGCTCTTTAAAGAGTTGGTTGGATTTGGTTACTTGTTGGACTAAGCTGGGGGTAGGTGCTCGTGCATGAAAGGAATGGACCTTCCATTTTTATTTAATTTAGAGCCAACACCCTAACTGTTGGGTTAGCTTCCATGGAAGGAAACTTTTCTATCGGATAAGGAGTTAGAAAACAGGCCGAGGCCGAGCCTTAACCAAGCCCTATTAGAAGGAGGAAGCACGTTAGCTATTAAGTTTTTCTTGCTCTTAATTGCTGGCTTTATGACGAGCTGGTTCCGGCCTTTATTGACAGAATTAGACTCTCTTTTCATCAGCCTTAAGTGGAGGATTCTGACCTAGCTCGATGACCCCTCTGTGAAGCTCTAGTCCTTTCTGCTTACAGTGCTGATAGTTCCGTGTCTCCAGCCTCTCTTGCCTACCCCTAAGTCCTGTCTGCAGTAGCTCTTATATAGTAGACCGAGTAGATGACCGAAGAGCGGACTTCTTTCCAACAAACGGAGGAAGTTTCGATTCGAACAGAGATATGTCAGAATTTGCTCTTGGGAAAGATAGAAGGGCAGGGCTTCAGACCCATAATTCAACCTAGCCAACCAATGTGGGAGCTTCTTATAATAAGTTCCAAAACCTTGAGATGAAATGAAGAAGGGAAAGCGTAAGTGAACTCGATCCAGTGGAGGAGGAAGCTCGGTTCAGTCCTTGCGTATCTTGAGTCACTCACTTCAAGAGTAGAATCCGCAACTCTAGTTGAAGGGGTATTGGCCATTATGAGTAGTAAAGGCTACTATGAGCAGAAAGGGACTACTTGGCTCGATCGAGCAGCACCTACACCTTCTCGCGTAACGACTTCTTTGAAGCTAGGCTAGGATCGGATCCAATTCTAGGAGCTTCGGTTTGAACACATTGTTCTCTTGAAAGCTTATTAGGAAGCTAAGTCTTGACCTTTTATTTTCTCAATAGGAGGTGTGGTGCCGTTGGACCTGCCCTTTATGCAGCAGTAGTTTCGGTTGAACTGGACATTGCTCCCGCGGCTTACTCGACTAAGAATTCAACAAGATAGACTGAGATCTGGACATAACCTACGCGCTGCTCGTGTGAGGGCAAAAGCAATTTCTTTCTTTTTTTCTTCAGTTTTCACATTCAAGAAATGGAGTATGAACTGCAGTTCCATATGCTCATCGGTCTTTCACAACAAGCCACAAAGGCAGGTTCCTAAACCCTGCGAGGTTAAGTTGTTCGCTTCTATTCTAGAGCGCTCAGCCCTGTGTCAGAAAGAGAGTGAGGGCACATTCCGGCTAAGATGAGTGAAATCCGTTTTTTTGGCTAAAGTAGCCGAAGTTGCAGTGCCATTTGAGTGAGGCATTGAGTTTGAGGGGGACTTGTTCTGTGATAAACAAATGACTCCAAACAAGAACCTCAGGGCCTAAGAAAGGAGGTTTAGCTGAGAAGAACAGTAAGAGTAAGCGTTCAGGTGCTGGTGCTATGACCGACCTTAAACTTAAAGGTGGAAGATCCTCCCCTGGTTCTAACCACCCTGAATGAAGAGTGGGCGAACAAAATGCAGAACATATCAGAGATGTTGAATTCTAACAAAGAAAGAAGGGGGGAAGAGGAAAGTCAAGGCCAAAGATTCTATTATATAAGATATAAGTATAAGAGCGCAAGAGGCAGATTTTATTGGCTTGGTGGAAACTCCAGTGAGGAGTGGAAAGGGTCAAGTAATGGGAAGTGAAGTTTTGCATGCAATCCGCGTAAAAAATGGATAGTAACACCTCTCAACAACATGACCTGTAGTTGGATCTGGAAGACTAATGCTTTCCCTAAAATTGAATTCTTCCTGTGGCCTTGCTTTCAGGGTCGGATAGCCACGAGAGAACTTCTTTGGAAAAAGAGACATCACATCATAGAGTGGCCTTCTTGTCCTCTTTGCCACGACAATATTGAACTCTTATTCATATTCTTCGAGACGGTAAAGTGGCTAGGGATGTTTGGAATGCTATTCACATCCCCACAACCATAGAAAACTTTTTAGTGCTTACAGTGAATGATTGGTTGAGACTAAATTGTCAGTCAAAGGGGATGTCATACCTCCGTGCTGTCCCCTGGAGCATGGTTTTCCCTGTTGTGTGCTGGATCTTGTGGAATCACAGAAAGAACGTGGTCTTCAACTCGACAACAACTCCTATCCTCAATCTGCTTGGTCGATCTATTGGCTACAATCCCCTATCCTATGGAAGGCGCCCCCCAGAACTCTGTGTAAAGATGTATCAAAGTCCAGAGGTGTAGCCTGCCTGTGACCTCTAGGAGGGTGATGCAAAACCAGGCATACGTATTTCAATTTCTATAAATGCACTTGTTTCCATTTCCTTTATTGTCCAAAATCATCATATTCCAAGCACTTCCATTAATCTCTGTCTTTTGTCTATTATTACAGGTTCTTGTGCTATAATTCAGATCGATTAAAGTTAGTCTGCTCAAACAAAACTGTTGAAACTCCAATAATAAGCTACACCGATGAAGAAGAAATTGAACCCCCGGATTCACTCCTTAGAAGAATAGAGCGTAATGAAAAGGAAATTGTCCCTCTCCCTGGTAGGGAATTCCAGGACATACCAGGAGGAGGTTGAGAAAGTGAACTTAGGGGAAGATGGGGAGATAAAAGAGGTCAAAATCGGGACATCGTTCTAAAGACACAGCTTATTCAGTTGCTCAGGGAATACAAAGACGTCTTCGCATGGTCTTATGAATGAGGATATGCCTGGGTTAGACACTGACATGGTGGTCCACCATTTTCCGCTTAGAACCGGAATGCAAGCCAGTTAAACAGAAGTTTAGGAGGATGAAAATGGCTGTCCAGTTGAAGATCAAAGAAGAAGTTCAGACTACCAGCCAATGAGTGCGCAAGAGCTGATGATTTCGAAATTACCTCAAGACTACCACCGTGTAACAAAACTAGCTGCGGTTAGGGATTCACTTTCTCCAAGAGCTGCTACGATCACTCATTCTAACTACCAGCTCATTCCTGCTTGTCTTTGAAAGCTGTCCAATCTTTCTTCTCTTATGAAATTCTCGCCCCAGTAGCTATACAGGAGAGGTTCTTACCGTACTGACTCCTCCTTTCCTTACCTTAAATTAAAGAAGAAGGCGAGCTAGCAGATGAGCTAAGCAGCATAGATTTGGAATAGAGGGTGCCTAGCCTTAGCGGATTCCTCCTTCTAAGAGGGAAATAAGACCGGGAAGGACGCATCTAAGAGCTGCTAAAGCAAAGGTAAGAAAGGCAATTGGCCTACTCGAGACATTGAATAGTGTCAGGTTATGAGCTCCTTCGTGAGCAGTAAGAGGGCATTCTAACAAAGCACAGAGAAGAGCCTAAAGTCAGTCAAGCAGTAACGGGGCGAAGGGATTACCGTAGATCGGCCTTTGCCTTTTTCGGGTATTCCATCTTTTTTTGAGACCTGAAGAGTTCTTATTCTTCAATAGCAGTCCCTTGCCCAGCTGGGTCGAGGTACCATGCCTTCTCCTTGCCAGATGGAGAGGGATTCGAATGATGAGAAAGTGCGATACCCACTTTTAATGGTAAATGCTGTAAGCTCCGGCTTTGCGATATGACCCACGGACCGAGCGAGGAAGGTGACCCTCCTTACCTTAGGGCTTCAAGCATTTCGATAGAAAGATGAGTGAAAAGACTGGAGTCTCACATTCGACAATCTATGAAAGAAGAGTGAAATTCCCAGTTAAGCATTCACAGAGTGCAGAGTTGGTAGGAGGAGGAAAAGACCATAGTCCCATTTGTTCGCTAAAGGTGGGCAGTGGAGTCGGAGGAACTACATCTGTGGAACACAGAAAGAAAGTGGGATTTCGTCCTATATCTGTAAACTAGTAGGATCTTTCTAGCTCAGAGTCTCACCCTCGGCTCACTGAACTACCTTTCCATTTCCTTTTCTTTTTGATTGAATTCCCAGCTCAAGGTACATAGATTTAGCTGTTTGAGTGGGGGCATTAGTAAAAGGCCTAACCGGTGTTAGCAGCTTCTCTGGTCTTGCCGCCTTTGCCCCTCTTCGCTTTTCTCTTGTTTTAGAAGCTGTGATCGGAACCTCTTTCGCGACTCCGGTACTATTGAATATGTTGCCGGAAAGCTAGTCGTACCAGGAACGAGAATATCAGAGTCGACATTACAAGGATAGATGGGATGAAAGGCGAATACAAGACTGCTGCAAGATAGCAACCATTGAACTAGGCAATCCAGCTGCCATCAAGAGCGAAGGAGAGTCAGTCCCGGACTGGCTATCGAGAAGCAAAGCAGCCGCCTTCACTCGGAGTCGGAGTTCTTTCTGAAGCGGATTCTCTCTTATATCATTATCTCTTATATCAAATTCTCAACTCATAAGAATGAAGGCACAGAGAGGTGTAAAATGGTGGTGAAGCACCTTTTTGGGGACTCCTTTTTCTAACTAAGAAAGCAGCAAATCCTTCTCACATATAGCCTTCGGCCTTGCTTAGCCTTATTTACCAGGAAAGATCAGATGAGATCTCTTAGCAAGAAGGGTTAGAATCCATGTGCGTATTCTAATGTCATGTCAAACCTGAAAACAGAAGAGCCAAAGATGGCATGGAGGATCCCCAACCTTCCCCAGCGTCGGAAGGTAAATAAACCTCTCTTTAAGCAGAAAAACAAGGGGGGCGAAGGACCCATTCACGATAGTTTCATCGGCCTTTCTAGATACTTGAAATCCCAAATTCCCCGGGGGAAAGCGCAATCACAACTGTAGAAGCTAATCCTCTTACTAGCGGATTTCCATCTCCTTCTTACTACCGACGCGGAATTGGCCCGCTTTAGCTGGCGAAAGGCACCTTCGGCTAGCTCCAAGTACAAGTACAGCTATGCTAGCGCGGACCTTTACCAGTCAACGCTTTCGGGGTCTAAGCTTTCTCTCCTTAACTTTGCAATCATCCTTCTCGAAAAGCCTTCGTCATTGGGCGGAGTGAGGAAAAAAAACCTTTCTTCCACGACTCTCGCTTGGGTTTTCACTTCAAACTTCATAGGAGTTCTGACCCTCTCGACTTTTTGGTCTGGCGAATTCGAGTGGTAAACGCGGCTTCAAAAGAGGTGGCCTTTGGTCTCGACTTGACTCTTTATGAGGAGTCTGATAGTCCTTTTGATGGGCTAGCCTTTGCCCTTTACCTAGCATACACACATTGAGAGGGACGACTACTAGACAGCACGAGCACTCCTACACTTATATAGAGATTGCTCCCAAGCGCTGAAACAGAACTCAAACTACCTGCAAGTAGCAATTACACTGACTCAGGGGAATATAAGGTATGGGGAATATGAATAAGGGCTGGGGAAAGCAGGCTCTGAGGCAAGCAACTAGATCAGGGACTGACTCTAAGCTAGAATCCGTAAAGAAGGGACTGACTTTTCACTAAAATGCATGCAATTCTTTCTCCTTTCGCAGGGAGAAGCTAGGGCTATAGACTGTAGGGGTAGGGGAGAAGGAATGGAAAGAAAGCAAAGGGAACTGGCCTTACCTTAGGATTGATACTAGATCGCTTAAAGTTACAATAGGAAAAACTCAAACACTGGGACTCCTGCTTGGGGTGCACACTGAAAAGCTTTAGCCCATATAACAGACTTATGCATGCCAACTATCCAACTTTTACATGCCTTCTTCCCCCAGGTCCTATTAAGATTCAGAATCAGGTAATCCAACTGGGAATATGCTATTGCACTGGTAGCCACAAGGAAGGAAGCCTAGAAAGGGTCAGCGGGGCAATCAAAAAAGACCTGCTTTTGACGCTGGCCAGGCATACTAATTCGTTCGCATAGGCAGACTATCCAACCATGAATTCCTCTTCTTTTCCCGGCGATTGTAAGGATGGAAGGACCACCCGATTCTACATAAGGCTATTCTCGGCTAGTAGATAGAATCATTTCATCAGGCCCGCTCGACTATCCATAACTTTTGGGATTGGCTAAGAGGTTCACGCGGGTTATTATATACTGCTACTGGATTGCTCTCAATCGGCTATCAACTACTTTTTTTTAGGGGGGGGGAATTGTAACTTCGAATGGAAGTGGGACTGCCCTATATTATATGGTCAAGCCAAGCAAAAAGGAAACTCCCGTATCCATTGAATATCTCTTTCAGTGCCCGGTTTCCACAAAAAAGCATTGCCCTTCGTAGCTGCATTAGGAGACATTAGATAGACTCCGGTGATACACTAAGAGAGTCGGCTAGTTAGTACACAACGAGGATTCCCCGCCTGACATCTGGGGCAGTCCCTTTCCTAGATGGAGTAGCTGAAGAACGAGCTAGAAAGAGGATAATTTATTATAGCCAACTCAATTCAAGCAAGAGCTCGAAAAGCAGTGCACTGAAAACAAGTAGCTTAGGATCTTTGGTCAGGTAGCTTAGGGGAACTTGTTCTCGTTTCTATAGCTTGGTTAGCAGATGGGTAATCAGAGGCCCCTACTTTGAACTAGGTTTGAAACTCTACAAGGTGGGCAAGATGACATATCTATCACCAAGTGCAATGGAGCTTGGACATAACCCATAGATAGAAGTTAGACACCTACATCTTGTTCTCTTTCAGATCGTTTCTAAAAAAATAAGAAATGATACCTAGATCACTACTCCTCTTACCTTATTATTACCACCAGTGCGGATCTAGGGAAGACAAAGAAGAAAGATGCTTCTGAGACTATCAAGATATGGAAGAATAAGGATCAACGAACCGGGGGGAGCAAACCACCACTGCTGATATGGAATTCTATTTC